ATGAACAATATGAGTCCGAAGCTTCTTTCGTAACTCCCGGAATTTCTTCGTAGTGACTCCGTTCCATGCCTCATTTCATAGGGAAGCCCAAAGTGGCTCTATTTCATTCTATTTCACTTCCTAGCACTTCCTATCATTTAATATCCATCCCTTTGGTCTTATTTACATAAGAGATGTCATTTATAGTCTATCTCTTTCTATATATGGAAAGTCAAGAAATTCTCATCGAAACATCGAGAAATTGTGCATATAGAAAACTCTAAAGAAAGAAAAAAAGGAGACCCATGCCATGATTTTCAAATCTTTTCTACCTTTTCTACTTAGTAGTCTAAGTTTCTCGATGAGGATAATTAATTCGGTCGTTGTGGTCGGACTCTATTATGGATTTCTGACCACATTCTCCATAGGTCCCTCTTAGATCTTCTTTCTCCAATCTTGGATTAGGGAAGAAGGAGATATTCGCGACTACTGGCGGTTTCATTATGGGGCAGCTCATGATCTTCATATCGATCTATTATCCACCTCTGCATCTATTCTTTCTTAGCTAAACGGGTGGAAGATCCATCCAATTTGGTTATATCATGGACTCGAAAAGCGGATCTGAATGTGACTGAAATGCACGATCTTCACAGGTATCACTTTTCACGATACCTAAAAGATGGAATAGCGATTTTCGAACCATTTCCTATACGAGAATGGTTTCCATTACTTTGAGAAATGGATTCTATATCAAACTATAGCTATTGCATTAAAGAAGAAAAGAAACTAATAGAAGTCGAAGACGCGGAATGGTAGTGAATAGAGAGAAAGATTCTTCTGATTTTCTTGTTCCTGAAAATATTCTATCTATCTCCTAGACGCCGTAGAGAATTGAGAATTTTCATGTCTTTCAATTCTCGTACTCGTAATTGGAAAGTTACGGAAGGAGGTCCATCATTTTGCAATGAAAACAACATAAAAAACTCTGGACAATTTCGAAATCAGGCCAAGCGTCTTAATACATATGCAAAAAAATTCATTATTGGCCCACCATTGATTAGAAGATTTAGCTTGTATGAATCGCTATTGGTTTGATACGAATAATGGCAGTCGTTTCAGTATGTTAAGGATACAGATGTATCCACAATTCATTTAGAGTTACTTAATAGCCTATTTCTTATACCATATCTCTATCCCGTGAAATTCTCGAGCCGAAAGATGGATGCATATGCTGTGTTTCATTTTGCTAAACGATATCAATTAAATGGTGTATCAATTCCATAAATTGGATATAGCAATAAATAAATCAGCAAAATTCTTTTATTTTAGATAGAAGAAATGTTTCTTCTATCTAAAATAAAAGAATGTACCCTTCTATCCAAATCCAATTTGCATCGATAAAATAAATCCAAATTCCAGTAGTGGATGAATAATTGCAAATTTTTGTGTGTACGAGATTAGAATAACTTCAAAATAACTGACATAATTTTTTATTTTTCCTGATCAGAAAAATACATGAAAAAGAAAGGAGGTAGAAAAATTTTGGGATTTATGGTTAAAGAAGAAAAAGAAGAAAACAGGGGTTCTGTTGAATTTCAAGTATTCAGTTTCACCAATAAGATACGGAGACTTGCTTCACATTTGGAATTACACAAAAAAGATTTTTCATCGGAAAGAGGTCTACGAAGACTTTTGGGAAAACGTCAACGTTTGCTGGCTTATTTGGCAAAGAAAAATAGAGTACGTTATAAGAAATTAATCAGTCAGTTGGATATTCGGGAGAAGTAATTTAATCGTTCGAATTTTTTTCTTATTTTATTAGTAGTCTTATAGTAGTCTTAGATTTTTCATTTTGATGAGCCTCGTTTTGAGGAATTCATGGAATAATCCATTTTCATGGAATAATGAATTAAGGAAGAAAGGATATGAGTCTACCGCTTACAAGAAAAGATCTCATGATAGTCAATATGGGCCCTCAGCACCCATCAATGCATGGTGTTCTTCGACTGATCGTTACTCTCGATGGTGAAGATGTTATTGATTGTGAACCCATATTAGGCTATTTACACAGAGGAATGGAAAAAATCGCGGAAAACCGAACTATTATACAATACTTACCTTATGTAACACGATGGGATTATTTAGCTACTATGTTTACAGAAGCAATAACGGTAAATGCACCAGAATTCTTGGAGAATATTCAAATACCCCAAAGAGCCAGCTATATTAGGGTAATTATGTTAGAGTTGAGCCGTATAGCTTCTCACTTGTTATGGCTTGGACCTTTTATGGCGGATCTAGGCGCACAGACCCCTTTTTTCTATATTTTTAGAGAGAGAGAATTGATATATGATCTATTTGAAGCTGCTACAGGTATGCGAATGATGCATAATTACTTTCGCATCGGAGGGGTAGCCGCCGATCTACCTTATGGATGGGTCGATAAATGTTTAGATTTCTGTGATTATTTTTTACGAGGAGTTGTTGAATATCAACAACTTATTACACGGAATCCCGTTTTTTTAGAACGAGTTGAAGGAGTCGGTTTTATTAGCGGAGAAGAAGCAGTAAATTGGGGCTTATCGGGACCGATGTTACGAGCTTCTGGAATACAATGGGATCTTCGTAAAGTTGATCCTTATGAGTCTTACAACCAATTCGATTGGAAAGTCCAATGGCAAAAAGAAGGGGATTCATTAGCTCGCTATTTAGTACGAATGGGTGAAATGAGGGAATCCATCAAAATTATTCAACAGGCTGTAGAGAAAATTCCTGGAGGCCCTTATGAGAATTTAGAAGTCCGACGCTTTAAGAAAACAAAGAATTCCGAATGGAATGATTTTGAATATCGATTTCTTGGTAAAAAACCTTCGCCCAATTTTGAATTGTCAAAGCAAGAGCTTTATGTAAGAGTGGAAGCTCCAAAAGGTGAATTAGGAATTTATCTGGTAGGAGATGATAGTCTTTTCCCCTGGAGATGGAAAATTCGTCCACCCGGTTTTATTAATTTGCAAATTCTTCCTCAACTAGTTAAAAAAATGAAATTGGCTGATATCATGACGATATTAGGTAGTATAGATATCATTATGGGGGAAGTTGATCGTTGAAATGATAATAGATAGGGTAGAGATAGAAACTATCAATTCTTTTTCGAAATCGGAATTATTAAAAGAAGTCTATGGACTGATATGGATTCTACCCATTTTGACCCTCCTACTGGGAATCACAATAGAAGTACTCGTAATTGTGTGGTTAGAAAGAGAAATATCCGCATCGATACAACAACGTATTGGTCCTGAATATGCTGGCCCCCTGGGACTGCTTCAAGCTATAGCCGATGGAACTAAGCTACTTTTTAAGGAGGATATCCTGCCATCCCGAGGGGATATTCCTTTATTTAGCATTGGACCTTCTATAGCAGTCATATCAATTTTATTAAGTTTTTTAGTTATCCCTTTGGGATATCGTTTTGTTTTAGCCGATCTTAGTATTGGTGTTTTTTTATGGATTGCCATTTCAAGTATTGCTCCTATTGGTCTTCTTATGGCAGGATATAGCTCAAATAATAAATATTCTTTTTCAGGCGGTCTACGAGCTGCTGCTCAATCTATTAGTTATGAAATACCATTAACTTTTTGTGTGCTAGCAATATCTCTACGTGTGATTCGTTAAAATAGGATCTTTTTCCTCCAAAATCCATTGAATATTTATCTTCCTTTTCTTATTCTCGGGTTGGTAAGTTAAACTAGATAGCTATATGAGTGAAACAAAACAACTTATTAATTTGTAGTAAAAAGAAAAAATCTCATTTCCTACGTACAAGAAAAAAGTTGAAGTAAACATAAGTAGTGTAAACTCTTTACCCCAAGGTTGAGATTTTTTGATTAGTCATCATATCTTGAAGCGGGCAAGAATAAAGGATTCGCGATATGGAATTCCATTACTAGAATATTCCGAGTTATTACTATAACTTATAATCATAAGGGGAATCCATCAAAAATTAGTGAGGGGTTAGGAACACTAAAGTACATAAAGGATTAGTAATGAGGGAATCTAAGACATTAGAGATTTTTCCTCATAAAAGGAATCATAATAAGGACTTGAAATTGGTGGAAATGATCAAGTAGTACTTTCTTCGGATTCCGATCCAGAGTATGTTCCCTTTCACTTGTTAAAGAAATGGCTATCAAGAACGAATTAATCCTTTATTCCTTTTTTCTTTTTAAGTACCCTTCCCCGGGGAAAGAAGAATAGGACAAAAGATATGGAATGCAATACAAAAAAAAGATATTTATTTATTTTTTCCTTCCTCTATTCATATTAATACAGAATTCCTCATGAATTAATGCCTAATTCTTTTCATTTATTAATTGCTATAACGAGTGTTTTATTCCAAGATTAAGTTATTACTGAACAAAGAAAAATTTTCATTATATTATAAAGGACGAGATCAATTCGGAAGCGCTTTTTCTTATTCTAGCAGACAGAATTCCTTTGGTCTAATTTAGGACTTTCCAATCGATTTTATCTTACCTAATTCTATCTATGCCCAGGGGGATAATACCGAAACGAAACAACCCTTTCCTTTTTTCTGATCATAGAGAAGCCGTATGAAGCTAAGGTTTCATGTACGGTTTTGGAATAGCGGTGGGAACTGTGATGTTATCATCGACTATGATTATCTAACAGTTCAAGTACAGTTGATATAGTTGAAGCACAGTCAAAATATGGTTTTTTTGGATGGAATCTTTGGCGTCAGCCTATAGGTTTTCTGGTTTTTCTAATTTCTTCTTTGGCAGAATGTGAAAGATTACCCTTTGATTTACCAGAAGCAGAGGAAGAATTAGTAGCAGGTTATCAAACCGAATATTCCGGTATCAAATATGGTTTATTTTATCTTGTTTCTTACCTAAATTTATTAGTTTCCTCTTTATTTGTAACAGTTCTCTACTTAGGCGGGTGGAATTTCTCTATTCCCTATATATCCTTTTTTGAATTTTTCCAAATGAATAAAATGGTTGGAATTTTGGAAATGACAATGGGTATCTTTATTACATTAACTAAAGCTTATTTATTTCTCTTCATTTCTATCACAATAAGATGGACTTTACCCAGGATGAGAATGGATCAGTTATTAAATCTTGGATGGAAATTTCTTTTACCTATTTCCCTGGGCAATCTCTTATTAACAACTTCTTCCCAACTTGTTTCATTATAAATAAGATAATACAATAACAGTAAGAATATTTTCAACACAAAAGTTCTCTCAAACAAGAGAAAGAAACATATCTTTTTCATAGATATTTAGAATATGTTCCCTATGGTAACTGGGTTCATGAGTTATGGTCAACAAACAATACGCGCTGCAAGGTACATTGGTCAAAGTTTCATAATTACCTTATCCCACACAAATCGTTTACCTATAACGATTCACTACCCTTATGAAAAATCAATTACATCGGAGCGTTTCCGGGGGCGAATCCACTTTGAATTTGATAAATGTATTGCTTGTGAAGTATGTGTTCGCGTATGCCCGATAGATCTACCCCTTGTGGATTGGAGATTTGAAAAGGATATTAAAAGGAAACAATTGCTTAATTATAGTATTGATTTCGGAGTTTGTATATTTTGTGGTAATTGTGTTGAGTACTGTCCGACAAGCTGTTTATCAATGACTGAAGAATATGAACTTTCTACTTATGATCGTCATGAATTGAATTACAATCAAATTGCTTTGAGTCGGTTACCAATCTCCATAATGGGAGATTACACAATTCAAACAATTAGGAATTCGACTCAAAGTAAAATAGACGAAGAAAAATCTTGGAATTCAAGAACGGTTACTAATTATTAGTTACTAGGATTTATCTTTTTTGTTAGAAAAATCCAATAGTTTTTTATTAACTATAAAGAAAAACGAATAACTACTGCTTATTGCAAATTATTCCTGATTTAAAATGAGAGTAGATTTTCGTGATGTCATTTCTAACTATACAACTTATATACAAAAAAATATCCTAATCCCTTTTTCCTTCCTTGAATCTTTTAGTTTTAGTCAGTTCATGAAAAATTTTATACTATTAATTTCTTCTTATCCATAATGGATTTACCTGGACCAATACATGAGATTCTTGTGCTATTTGGGGGATTTGTTCTTCTACTAGGAGGTCTAGGAGTAGTATTACTTACCAACCCAATTTATTCTGCCTTTTCGCTGGGATTAGTTCTTGTTTGTATATCCTTATTCTATATTTTATTGAATTCCTACTTTGTAGCTGTCGCACAACTTCTTATTTATGTGGGAGCTATAAATGTTTTGATCATATTTGCCGTAATGTTCGTAAATGGCTCAGAATGGTCTAAAAATAAGAATTATTGGACTATTGGAGATGGGTTCACTTCACTCGTTTGTATAACTATTCTTTTTTCACTAATGACTACTATCCCAGATACGTCATGGTATGGAATTCTTTGGACTACAAGATCAAACCAAATAGTAGAACAGGGTCTCATAAATAACGTTCAACAAATTGGGATTCATTTAGCAACTGATTTTTATCTTCCGTTTGAACTCATTTCCATAATTCTTCTAGTTTCTTTAATAGGTGCAATTACTATGGCTCGGCAATAAGAAATACTTAGAATTAGTCAAAATTCTTAGAATTTCAAATCTAAAATAAATAACTAAAGAATCACAATTTTGATTTAGTAAAACCCATCTACTGCCAACAAATACCTTCTTTTCTCTTTTGTTGTGTAACTGTTCTATTCTAATTAATGGAATCGGTTCAATTCTTGTCCTCATATTGAAATGAATCGAGATTGATAAGGAGTTAGTTAATGATGTTTGAGCATGTACTTTTTTTTAGTGTCTATTTATTTTCGATTGGTATCTATGGATTGATCACAAGCCGAAACATGGTTAGAGCTCTAATATGTCTTGAACTTATACTGAATTCAATTAATCTAAATCTCGTAACATTTTCTGATCTATTTGATAGTCGCCAATTAAAAGGAGACATTTTCGCAATTTTTGTTATAGCCCTTGCGGCTGCTGAAGCAGCTATTGGACTATCCATTCTTTCTTCCATCCATCGTAACAAGAAATCAACTCGTATCAATCAATCTAATTTTTTGAATAATTAGACATAAAATCCTCTAAACAAAGGCGCACATATAATAATAATATCAAATATTAAGATGAATAGAAATCTAATACTATTTTCTTCTATTTTCTTATTATTTTATTATTTTATAATATCTATTTTTTGATTAGGTTATTACATAGTATTCTTTTTTACTTATTGAATTTTTGCAATTCATTGATATTGCAATTTGAATATTGCAATAATTTATATTGAAAAGACGATAGCCAATAAATTGGCTAATTCGAATTCGTATGTACAATTCGTATAATTATGATTGTTGAAGCCAAAAATTCAAGTCTCTTGGCTCTTTTCACGCTTTCTCACAAACGGATTAAGAAATATATTGCATTATTTTATTTATTTATTTGTTGAAGTTTGGATAAACCATTGCTTCGTCTGGTGTCTACAATACATATGACTCATATAGTACTAATTTCATTTTTACCAGATCGAAAATTTTTATGTTGAAAAGGAAAATTTATAGATCCAATGTCACATTCCGTAAAAATTTATGATACATGTATAGGATGCACTCAATGTGTACGAGCTTGTCCAACAGATGTATTAGAAATGATACCCTGGGATGGGTGTAAAGCCAAGCAAATTGCTTCCGCGCCGAGAACCGAAGATTGTGTGGGTTGTAAGAGATGTGAATCTGCCTGCCCAACAGATTTTTTAAGTGTCCGCGTTTATTTAGGGCCTGAAACAACCCGCAGCATGGCTCTATCTTATTGATACGTTACAAAAAACTCCACTTGAATCGTCTGATTCCTCTTTACCGAGGAAGCCTGTGCTCGCTTATTTCGAGCACGGGCTTTTCTGGTCAAAACGTATCTTCTCTTTATCACTTTATCATGAGTTATTTTCCTTGGTTAACAATACTTGTTGTTTTGCCGATATTTGCAGGTTCATTAATTTTCTTTTTACCTCATAGGGGAAACAAAATCGTTAGGTGGTATACTATATCTATTTGTTTATTAGAATTCCTTCTAATGACTTATGCATTCTGTTATCATTTCCAATTGGAGGATCCCTTAATCCAATTAAAGGAGGATTCTAAATGGATAGATGTATTTGATTTCCACTGGAGATTGGGAATCGATGGACTTTCATTAGGATCTATTTTATTGACAGGATTTATCACTACTTTAGCTACTTTAGCAGCTTGGCCAGTTACCCGGAATTCGCGATTATTCTATTTCCTGATGCTAGCAATGTATAGTGGTCAAATAGGATTATTTTCTTCGCGAGACCTTTTACTTTTTTTTATCATGTGGGAGTTAGAATTAATTCCTGTTTACTTACTTTTATCCATGTGGGGGGGAAAGAGGCGTCTGTATTCAGCTACAAAATTTATTTTGTATACTGCAGGCGGTTCCATTTTTTTCTTAATCGGAGTTCTAGGTATGGGCTTATATGGTTCCAACGAACCAAGATTAGATTTGGAAAGATTAATTAATCGATCATACCCTGCAACATTGGAAATACTATTTTATTTTGGCTTCCTTATTGCTTATGCTGTCAAATTGCCGATTATACCCCTACATACGTGGTTACCAGATACCCATGGGGAAGCGCATTACAGTACATGTATGCTTTTAGCGGGAATCCTATTAAAGATGGGAGCATACGGATTGATTCGGATCAATATGGAATTGTTACCTCATGCTCATTATCTATTTTCCCCCTGGTTGGTAATAATAGGAGCGATGCAAATAATCTATGCAGCTTCAACTTCTCTTGGTCAACGAAATTTCAAAAAAAGAATAGCCTACTCCTCCGTATCTCACATGGGTTTCATAATTATAGGAATTGGTTCCATAACCAACATTGGACTCAATGGAGCTATTTTACAAATACTATCCCATGGATTTATTGGTGCTACACTTTTTTTCTTGGCGGGAACGGCTTGTGATAGAATGCGTCTTGTTTATCTCGAAGAACTGGGGGGGATATCTATCCCAATGCCGAAAATTTTTACCATGTTTAGTAGCTTTTCAATGGCTTCTCTTGCCTTACCAGGAATGAGTGGTTTTGTTGCAGAATTAGTAGTATTTTTTGGACTAATTACTAGTCCAAAATTTCTGTTAATACCAAAAATGCTAATTACTTTTGTAATGGCAATTGGAATGATATTAACTCCTATTTTTTTATTATCTATGTTACGCCAGATGTTCTATGGATACAAGCTATTTCATGTTCCAAACGCAAATTTGGTGGATTCTGGACCACGAGAACTCTTTCTTTTAATCTGTATCTTTTTACCAGTAATAGGAATTGGTATTTATCCAGATTTTGTTCTCTCGCTATCGGTTGACAAGGTAGAGGCTCTCTTATCCAATTATTATCCTAAATAATTTTTTTTTACTAGTCCGCTCTATATTCCATAGTGGAAAAACCAAATAATTCAGAAAAAAGTAAAAAAGTCTAATTAGATCTATCTCGAATTTTTGAGAACCCTTTGAGAAGGCGTTCAAGGGTTCTCAAATCAAACAAAAATGGAAAAACTTTCATTTCACGAAGGTTTTATGTTATGTAATCATTTAGATGGTAATGTAAATGCACCATAACTATGTAAACCTATTCCTAATAGATTGATACCAAAATAGCAGATCCAAATTATAAGAAATCCTATCGAAGCTACAAGTGCGGAATTCGTACCCTTCCAATTTGGATTTGTTCTACTATGTAAATAAATTGCGAATATGGTCCAAGTAATAAATGCCCAAGTTTCCTTAGGATCCCAATTCCAATAGGATCCCCACGCCTCATTAGCCCATACTGCTCCACAAAGAATACCTATGGTTAAAAGGGTAAACCCTAGGCTAATGACACGATAACTCCAAGAATCCAAACGCTCAATTAATTGATATTTGTAATAATTTGGAAATGAAGGAAAAGAGGTGTTTTTTAAAGCACTTCTTTTTACATAGAAATATTCAATCTCACTAAACTCACTAAAGAAAAATGTTTTATTTAAAACATTTTTTTTCTTTTCTAAAAAGAAATTGAAATTCTTTCGAAATTTAATGATTAGAAGAGCGGCGGATAATAAGGATCCGCACAAAAGAGTTGCATAGCTTAGTAACATCATACTGACATGCATCATTAACCACTGAGATTGTAGAGCAGGTACTAGTATTGTGGATTGATGCATTTCAGTTAAAAGACCCGACGTGGCAAAGCCTTGCGTTAAAATAGTACTTGGCGTAGTTATTGTGCTTAAATCATTTTTAGAGTTCTGTATCTTAGGAATCGTATGAAGAATATACAGAGCCCATGAAAGGAAGATCAATGACTCATATAAATTACTTAATGGAAAATGTCCCGAAGAAGCCCAACGAGAAACTAAGAATCCTGTTATAGAGAAAAAAGTAGCTATCATTCCTTTTTCTGACGAATCACGTAATCCCCCAAGTTCACGAACTAATAAGGTTATCAAATGAATTGTAATCACAATTGAAATGGTTGAGAAAGAGATATGAGTTAGTATATGTTCTAAAGTTGCAAATAGCATAAGGAGAAGGTCCCATTACAAAATTGGAAATTTCGAATTGAATCCATTTTCTAATCTATTGTATTCTTTTTCGAGAATGCCGCCACTCGGACTCGAACCGAGATGCTTGAGCACTGCTTCCTAAGAGCAGCGTGTCTACCAATTTCACCATGGCGGCTAACTTTAAATAATAGGGAAGTTAAAAGAATAATAGTTATTTTCTCGCAAATCGTCGAGATTGGGAGAGTCCATAGAATTTAGGAACATTAGAATCTTCATTAAAATGGACTTCGTTTGGTAGTATCATTGGGGATTTTTTTAACAATAAACTCTTGCTTTGCCCAATAGAAACAAAGCTTGAAAGAGTTGGAACTGTTTTTTCTCAGTTGCAATATAGAACTCATTTTTTTCTAATTAGTTTCTCATTGAAATAAAAAAAAATCTTTCAATCTATCCATTAGAATTTCTATAATTTCATCATTAAATACAAAGAATTTTGGATTTTAGCAAAATTTCTAGAATGAAAGCCTTTATGCTCTTATTAATATGATTTACCAAGCCTAAACCTATTTTTTTGTGGATTTTTGATAAGATAGGTAGAAGTTGTAAGTCCTATTGCAAGAATACTCTACTTTTCATAATAGAATCCTCATATTTTATTATGAGGATTCTATTATGAAAAGTTCGTTGATAGGAAAAGAATACTTAGGACACAGTATACCAAAAACTTTTGTTCTATATATCAGAGGGGTTAGTTCTAAGAATATTGTACCGAGGAATTCGACACATAAAAGTACATTCATTAATTAATCCGAATTATTCCTTTTAAATAATTGGAATTTCTTTGGGATAGGTCAATTCAGATTATTCCAAAACCAGATTATTTGTTTGTTTGTTGCCCAGAAAAACCCTTTGGTTTTGGATGCTCGCTACCGCTGGAAAATGATCTTGATTTTGCTAAAGAATAAGATTGTACTATGGAAAAATAAGTCTTTTTCTTCCAAAGATTTTTACGAATACGCTTTTTTGACATCGAAGTACGTTTTTTTGGAACTGCCATTCAAAAAGGAGATTACTTTTTTTCTAGTTGTATGTGAAAGACATCTATTGCCGCAAATCAATCCTTCTTTCTGTTTTTTCTTAGTATTTATACTTTTTCTTAGTATTTATACTTTTTCTTAGTATTTATACTTAGATACTGAACTGAAATTCTGAATTCTTTTTTACTTGATTTTCTCTAATGCGGATAAGACAAGAATTTTTTAGCATATTTTTCATATATATTTTATACTTTGTTTTAATAATATAGAATATATACAAAGGTTTTCTATTTAAATTAAATCAATTTATATATTAAGTATACTCCATATATAGATCTATGGCCTATCCCCCATATAAGATGGGGGGATAAAAGGAAGGGAAAATTCAAATAGTTAATTAAGTTCAGAATGGTATTCCATAATGGAATTCCAATCAAAACAAAAAAAATACTTAGTCTCTTAAATAAGACATTCTAAAACTTAGGTAATTCTAGTCATTAGGATTTCAGTTCTATATGAAGTAAGGAATATTCAATAATTTCCTATAAACATAGGTTTTCATTGGAATTCAATCAATCAGTTACGAAACATGAGAGCTGCTTCATCTTCATTTTAATAGAAAGAAATACAAAAATGAATAGAAAGTAAAATGATTCAATCCTTTTTTGTATTTTAACAAATATCCTTCTTTAGGTAATAACTAGGTAACAAAGTTATTTAATTAACTTTTTGAATTTAACCAAGTAAACCCATTCTTCATTTTTGATTATTTCAATGAGAGAAATTTGGAAAAATGAAGAATTCCAGTATTTTGTCTTATTCTTATTTTTTGGAATTCCTTCAGAAAGAGATAAGAATTGGTTTGGTGAATCGGAAACAATTTTATTTTATAGAAAAATTTCAAGTAAAAATTGCAATTTCTTTTCTTATGGAACATACATATCAATATGCATGGGTAATCCCTCTTCTCCCACTTCCAGTTATTATGTCAATGGGGTTTGGACTTATTCTTATTCCGACAGCAACAAAAAATCTTCGTCGCATATGGGCTTTTCCTTGTGTTTTACTCTTAAGTATAGCTATGGTATTCTCAGTTCACCTATCTATTCAACAAATAAATGGAAGTTCTATCTATCAATATCTATGGTCTTGGACCGTCAATAATGATTTTTCCTTAGAATTTGGATACTTGATCGACCCGCTTACTTCTATTATGTTAATACTAATTACTACTGTAGGAATCCTCGTTCTTATTTATAGTGACGATTATATGTCTCACGATGAAGGATATTTGAGATTTTTTGTTTATATAAGTTTTTTCAATACTTCCATGTTGGGATTGGTTACTAGTTCCAATTTGATACAAATTTATTTTTTTTGGGAACTTGTGGGAATGTGTTCCTATTTATTGATAGGCTTTTGGTTTACACGGCCAATTGCAGCGAGTGCTTGTCAAAAAGCTTTTGTAACTAATCGTGTAGGGGATTTTGGTCTGTTATTAGGAATTTTAGGTTTTTTTTGGATAACAGGTAGTTTAGAGTTTAGGGATTTGTTCAAAATAGCTAATAACTGGATTCCTAATAATGGGATTAATTCCTTACTTACTACTTTGTGTGCTTTTTTATTATTCCTTGGTGCAGTTGCGAAATCTGCACAATTCCCTCTTCACGTATGGTTACCCGATGCTATGGAAGGACCCACTCCCATTTCGGCTCTTATACACGCAGCAACTATGGTTGCTGCGGGGATTTTTCTTCTAGCTCGACTTCTTCCTCTTTTCATATCCCTACCTTTAATAATGAGTTTCATTTCTTTAGTAGGTACAATAACACTCTTCTTAGGAGCTACTTTAGCTCTTGCTCAGAGAGATATTAAAAGAAGCTTAGCCTATTCTACAATGTCTCAATTGGGTTATATGATGTTAGCTCTAGGTATAGGTTCTTATCAAGCTGCTTTATTCCATTTGATCACTCATGCTTATTCGAAAGCTTTATTGTTCTTGGGATCCGGATCCATTATTCATTCAATGGAACCTCTTGTTGGATATTCACCAGATAAAAGTCAGAATATGGTTCTTATGGGTGGTTTAAGAAAATACGTTCCAATTACAAGAACTACTTTTTTATGGGGTACGCTTTCTCTTTGTGGTATTCCACCTCTTGCTTGCTTCTGGTCCAAAGATGAAATCCTTAGTAATAGTTGGTTGTATTCACCCTTTTTTGGAATAATAGCCTCTTTTACTGCAGGATTAACTGCGTTTTATATGTTTCGGATATATTTACTTACTTTTGATGGGTACCTGCGTGTTCATTTTCAAAATTACAGTAGCACTAAAGAGGGTTCGTTGTATTCAATATCCTTATGGGGAAAAAGGATACCCAAAGGAGTGAATAGAGATTTCATTTTATCAACAACGAAGAGTGGAGTTTCTTTTTTTTCACAAAATAGATCCAAAATTCATGGTAATACAAGAAATAGGATAGGGTCCTTTAGTACTTCCTTTGGGGCTAAAAACACTTTTGTCTATCCTCATGAAACGGGAAATACTATGCTATTCCCTCTTTTTATATTACTGCTTTTTACTTTGTTCATTGGATCCATAGGAATCCATTTTGATAATGGAGTAATGGATAATGGAATAGCGGAGTTAACCATATTATCAAAGTGGTTAACTCCCTCAATAAACTTTTTCCAGGAAAGTTCTAATTCTTCCATAAATTCATATGAATTTATCACTAATGCAATTTCTTCTGTAAGTCTAGCTATGTTTGGTCTATCCATAGCATATATCTTCTATGGATCCGCTTATTCCTTTTTTCAGAATTTGGATTTAATAAATTCTCTTGTAAAAGAGGGTCCGAAAAAGTTTTTTTCGGATCAAGTAAAAAAAAAGATATACAGTTGGTCATATAATCGTGGTTATATAGATATTTTCTATACTAGGGTCTTTACCCTGGGTATAAGAGGATTAACTGAACTAACGCAGTTTTTCGATAAGGGTGTCATTGATGGAATTACCAATGGAGTAGGTCTTGCTGGTTTTTGTATAGGAGAAGAAATTAAATATGTAGGGGGAGGGCGAATATCGTCTTATTTATTCTTTTTTTTATGTTATGTATCCGTGTTCTTATTCTTTTTTCTTTCTTAACTTAAGGAATTCCCCCGTCTCCTGCCTAAAGAGCCCCCTTATTCCCCTTCCTATCTTCTTCCCCCATCTCTCCCCCTTTTCTACCATCTCTCTCTTTTTCTATCTCCCTCATTGTATAATAGTTCGGTTTTCCGCGATTTTTTCCATTCCTCTGTGTAAATAGCCTAATATGGGTTCACAATCAATAAC